CCATCTATTCCTAATCTCCAATGGAAATCAAACAACTGTATCCATTTATAATCCTCCACCAGTTGGATTAATGGATCATCTGTTTGGAAATGATAACAGAATGTATAGGCCGTTATAAGGAGTTCGAAAATGCATATAAATATAGTATACCAACGAATGACCCTATTTCCTCTATGGGGAAGAAAAAAAATTAAGGAACCTGCAAATATTGGCAAAATTACAATTATTGTTAACCAAGGAAAATAATTCGTAGTAAAGACAAGATAGACTTGGACCAGAAAAACCCGTGCTCAAAATATTTTGAGCACGGGTTTTGTCGGTAAAAAAAAATAAAATGGATTCAAGTAAAATTTTCTCGAACGTATCAATAAGCTAGACCCATACTCCGAGTTGTTTCATGCCATAAATAAACTCGAACACTCAAGAAATCCGTTGGACAGGCAGATTCACATCTTTTACAACCAACGCAGTCTTCGGTTCTTGGAGCAGAAGCAATTTGTTTAGCTTTGCATCCGTCCCAAGGTATCATTTCTAATACATCGGTCGGGCAAGCTCGGACACATTGAGTACATCCTATACACGTATCATAAATCTTGACTGAGTGTGACATTGAATCTATACATTTTGGAAAGTCATAAATTTTCGACCTAGTAAACTTATTAACGAATCCTATATTTAGATACCAGATGAATCAACAAGTTATCAGAATTTTTCGAATAAATCTACTTCTGGATTGGTTTGTGAGAAAGGTCCAAAATACTTTGATTTCTTAGGTTTTTTAAAATTGAAAAAAAAAAAGATTATACCTTAATTTAATATAGCAAACATACTAATTCGAATTCCTTTATGAATATTAGAATTTACTTTATAAATATTAAAATTTATATGATTAATACTAGTTATTCAACAAATTCGATTGGTTAATACGAGTCGATTTTCGGTTACGATAAATTGATGAAACAATAGCCAGTCCAATAGCCGCTTCAGCGGCTGCAATAGCTATAACAAAAATTGAGAAAATGTCTCCTTTTAATTGACGATTATCAAAAAAATCAGAAAATGTTACAAAATTTATATTAACTGCATTCAATATAAGTTCAAGACACATAAGAGCTCTAACCATATTTCGACTTGTGATCAATCCATAGATACCGATAGAAAATAAATAGGCACTCAAAACAAGTACATGTTCGAGCATCATTAACCAACTCCTTCTCAATTTTATTAATTTCAATCTAAAAACAATGCAATCCCAAATAGAATGCAATCCTAAATAACAATTCAATCGATTCGATTGAATCACATATAACAAATATTCCATACTTGAATTTATTTTTTATTATTGATTATTGACGAGCTACAGAAATTGCACCTATTAAAGCAACTAAAAGAATTATTGAAACGAGTTCAAATGGAAGAAAAAAATCTGTTGATAAATGAACTCCAATTTGTTGACTATTTGTTATCAAATCTTGCTCTAGAATCTGATTTGATTTTGTAGTCCAAACAATACCGTACGATGACGTATCTGGAATAGTAGTAATTAGTGAAATAAAAAGACCTGTACAAACCACTGAAGTAACTCCATCCCCAACAGTCCAAAGATGAAAATCTTTGTAATATTCTGAGCCATTCATGAACATGACAGCAAAAATGATTAAAACATTTATAGCTCCTACGTAAATAAGCAGCTGCGCAGCAGCTACAAAGTAGGAATTCAATAGAATATAGAATAAAGATATACAAACAAGAACCAATCCCAACGAAAAGGCAGAATAAATTGGATTAGGAAGTAATACCACCCCTAGACCTCCTAAGATTAGACCCGACCCCAGAAAGACTAAAAGAAAATCGTGTATTGGTCCAGGTAAATTCATTTAAAAATATATAAATTGATATATTTCATGAGTTTATTGATATGATCAGAAAAAAAAATAAGTGATTCTTTTTTTTATGGTACTTCTTAACTAAATGAAATTAAAATGGGTCTGGGTTGATATAGATAGTTTTATTGGAGCATTCTCATTCACTATCCGAAAAACGGTTTGAAACTATATTATATATATTTTGAAATCATTACTCTAATGTAGGAATACATTTTCAATCCAAATTAAAGGACCAACAAATCAAAGGTTTGTATTCATATTAAATAAAATCGTATCCTTTTAGATCCGAATAGAGCCAAATTGAGCCTTATTAATTTAATATTTTAATATTCATTAATTAATATTTTAATATTCATTAATATAAATTTTCATTTTATTTGTTTAATCAAAAGGTTCTATCCATTTTTTATTTGAGGTGAATTCGAAATTGAAATTGTTCGAATTGTGTAATCATCAATTACTGATGTTGGTAACCGACTCAAGGAAATTTGGTTGTAATTCAACTCGTGACGATCATAAGTAGAAAGTTCATATTCTTCAGTCATTGATAAACAATTTGTTGGACAATACTCAACGCAATTACCGCAAAATATACAGACTCCAAAATCAATACTGTAATTAAGCAACTGTTTCTTTCGAATATCGGTTTCCAATTTCCAATCAACGACGGGTAGATCTATAGGACATACACGAACACATACTTCACAAGCAATGCATTTATCAAATTCAAAGTGTATTCGGCCCCGGAAACGTTCCGGTGTGATCAGTTTTTCGTAGGGATATTGAATAGTTATAGGTAAACGATTCGCATGAGACAGGGTAATCATGAAACCTTGACCGATGTACCTGGCAGCTCGGATTGTTTGTTGACCATAATTTATGAATTCAGTTACCATAGGGAACATATCGTGAATATGTATAAATAAAAAGATTTTATGCTTGTTTCTTTCTCTTGTTTGAGATAGGTCGTGAATGGAGAATATTGTAGTATTTTACAATGAAAGAAGTTGGGACGAAGTTGTTAATAATAGATTACCCAGAGAAATAGGTAAAAGAAATTTCCACCCAAGATTTAATAGTTGATCCATTCTCAGCCTTGGTAAAGTCCATCTTGTTGCAATAGGAATGAACAAGAACAAATAAGTTTTAGCTAATGTAATAAAGATACCAATTACTGGCCCAAAAACGTTACCCGCTTTATTTATGTCAAATATCTCAGAAACGGCTATGTACGGAATATAAAGATTCCAACCTCCCAAGTAAAGAACTGTTACAAATAATGAAGAAACTAGTAGATTTAGATACGAAGCCACGTAAAATAAACCAAATTTGATACCCGAATATTCGGTTTGGTAACCCGCCACTAATTCTTCTTCGGCTTCTGGTAAATCAAAAGGCAATCTCTCACACTCGGCTAAAGAAGAAATTAGAAAAATGATAAATCCTATAGGTTGACGCCATAAATTCCATCCCCAAAAACCATATTTTGACTGCGCTTCAACTATATCAACTGTACTTGAACTGTTAGATAATCATAGTTGATGATAACATCGCTGTTCCCATCACTATTACAGAACCGTACGTGAGATTTTCACCTCATACGGCTCCTCAAAGATCACAAATAAATCTTAAATCTATTAAATCTAAGGGCATTTCACTATTATTTATCTTGATATTTTGTAAGATAGTTAGTTATCCTATAAGTTCGCGAATTAGACCGATGGAATTCTGTTTGCTATTCTGTTTGCTATATTTTATATTTTAAATATAAAAGTGCTTCTGAATTCATCTTATCTTTTAATTATATAATATAAGAATTTTTTTCTTTGTTGATCAATAACTTAATCCTTGAATAAAAGACCTTTTATAAGATATAGTACATAGATATTTCAACCTATCATTTTCAATTACGAAAAAGAATTAGACCCCGCTTTATGATTCATGAATCATGAAAAGAGTTCTATCTTTCTAACTAGAAAAAACTAGAGGAAAAAAGAATCCAAAAAATATTTCTTTTTCTTTGCAATTATTCTTTTTTATTCCGTTCCTATTCTACTTTTTCATAAAAGAGAACTTTAACCAAAATCAAACTAAAAGATTATTTCGTTCTTGATAGTTATTTAATTAATTGTTGGATGGGAACATACTCTGGATCGGAATCTTGGGGAATACTTCTTGATCATTTCTACCAACTTAAAGCCCCAATTCGAATTCATTTTATATACATAAATATCCCTTTGGATAACTTACAGAATCTCCATCATTACTAATCCTTTGTGTATTTTCGTCTTCCTAACCATCCACCAATTTGTGGTCAACCTATTCTTATGTTAATACACCTATGGTAATAGGTAATATGGTAATAGGTAATAAAAACCCCATAGAGTTGATCTTTTGAACCCGCTTCAAGCCATGATGACTAAATAACCAATCTTGGGGTAAATAGCCTCTACTGCTTTTGTTTACTTCGCTCTTGTACATAGGAAATGAGATTCAAATTTTTTTACTGCAAATTTTTAAGCCGTTTTCTTTCACCCATATAACTATCTGCTTTAGGTCATCAACCTGAATGATGAATAAAAAAATGAAAAATAAAATGTATATTTGACCCATTTAACTTAACTTTCTTCTTAAGAAAGAAAGAATATAGGGTAATTTTTGTGTCTCACCGAATCACACGTAGAGATATTGATAATACACATAGAGTTAATGGTATTTCATAACTAATTGATTGAGCAGCAGCCCTTAGACCACCTAAAAAGGAATATTTATTATTTGATCCATATCCCGACATAAGAAGTCCAACGGGAGCAATACTTGAAATGGCGATCCACAAAAAAACACCAATAGTAAGATCGGCTAGAACAAGTCGATAACTAAAAGGAATTACTGAATAACTTAGTAAAATTGATATGACTGCGATGGATGGTCCAATACTGAATAAACGAGCATCGCCCCTAGACGGAAGAAGGTTCTCTTTGAAAAGTAGTTTTATACCATCTGCTAGAGCTTGAAGAATTCCTAAAGGGCCGGCGTATTCGGGTCCAATACGTTGTTGTATCCCTGCAGATATTTCTCTTTCTAACCAAACAATCACAAGTACACCTATTGTGATTCCTAATACAAGAGTAAAAGTGGGGATAAGTATCCATATGATCCCATAGACTTCTTTTAGGGATTCCAATTTGGAAAAAGAATTAATAGCCTGTAGTTCGGTTGTATCAATTATCATTTTAACGATCAACTTCTCCCATAATGATATCTATGCTACCTAGTATTGTCATAATATCAGCCAATTTCATTCTTTTAACTAACTGAGGAAGAATTTGCAAATTGATAAAACCCGGTGGACGAATTTTCCATCTCCAAGGAAAAACACTTCGATCTCCTATCAGAAAAATTCCCAATTCTCCTTTTGGTGCCTCGACTCTCACATAAAGTTCTTGTTTCGACAATTCAAAGGTCGGAGAAGGTTTTTTACTAATAAATCGATATTCAAAATCATTCCATTCGGGATTTTTTACTCTATTAATCTCAAAACGCCGGATTTCTAAATTCTCATAGGGGCCTCCTGGAATTCCTTCCAGAGCCTGTTGTATAATTTTTATGGATTCTGTCATTTCGCGGATTCGTACTAAATAACGAGCTAACGAATCCCCTTCGTTTTGCCATTGAACTTCCCAATCAAATTCGTCGTAACACTCATAATGATCAGCTTTACGAAGATCCCATTGTATTCCGGAAGCTCGTAGCATTGGTCCTGATAAACCCCAATTTAGTGCTTCTTCTCCACCGATAATGCCTACGCCTTCAACTCGTTCTAAAAAAATAGGATTATGTGTAATAAGGTTTTGATATTCAGTAACCCCTGTTAAAAAGTAATCGCAAAAATCCAAACATTTATCTATCCAGCCATGAGGTAGATCAGCGGCTACTCCTCCTATACGAAAAAAATTATGCATCATTCGCATACCGGTAGCAGCTTCGAATAGGTCATATATCAATTCTCTTTCCCGAAAAATATAGAAGAAGGGTGTCTGTGCGCCAATATCTGCCATAAAGGGACCAAGCCATAACAAATGGGAAGCTATACGACTCAACTCTAACATAATGGCTCGGATATAGCTAGCTCTTTTAGGTACTTGAATATTTCCTAATTGTTCGGGCCCATTTACGGTTATTGCTTCTGTAAACATAGTAGCTAAATAATCCCAACGTGTTACATAAGGTAAATATTGTATAATTGTTCGATTTTCCGCAATTTTCTCCATTCCTCTGTGTAAATAACCCAATATTGGTTCACAATCAATAACATCTTCACCATCTAAAGTAACGATGAGTCGAAGAACACCATGCATTGATGGGTGATGAGGGCCCATATTGACTATCATGAGGTCTTTTCTTGTAGCTGATACAGTCATAAATTTTTTACCGATTCATTCTTCCATGAATTGCTGAAAGTGAAAAGAAGTTTAGCAAAATTTTAAAATTTAAACGAATAAAAAATAAAATAAGTACTTAAAATGACACGACTCTTCCAATTAACGAGTTTTGGTCTCTCGAATACTCAACAGACCAATTAATTCTTTATAACGTACTCTATTTTTTTTTGCCAAATAAGCCAACAGCCGTTGACGTTTTCCCAAAATTTTTCGCAAGCCCCTTTGAGATAAATAGTCTTTTTTGTGCAATTCCAAGTGTGAAGTAAGTCTCCGTATCTTATTGGTAAAACGGAATACTTGAAATTCAACAGATCCTCTCTTTTCTTCTTCAGAAATGACTGAAATGAGTGTATTTTTTACCATAAAAAATGGCTCCCCCTCCCTTTTTACAGATATGGTTTTTTACTGATGAGTAATAATAATGGTATTAATGTGGTTTGTATAATAATTTGAATTTCTTTGTGGACTTCTAATTTTATTAATTTACATTAATTAATCCAGTTTTAAATTAAATTTGATTCAGATAAGAATACAAAAAAGTGATACATTTTTCCATTCAGAAAGGGACATAATTTAGACACAAAATGAATAAGATTCTGTTAATTGATTTCGAGGTCTAAATTGATACATTGTTGGTTTTATTATCTATATTAAAAATTAAAATGGTATGTAAAAGAGGTCATGTGTGAATCTCTTTCCTTTCATATACCTACAGGGTAGAACATATATACGAAAAATGGACTATCAATGACTTTTCAATCGCGGATACATATATATCCTTAACATACTGAAACGACTGCCATTATTGGTATCAAACCAATAGCGATTCATACAAGCCAAATCTTCTAATCGATAATTAGGCCAAAGAAAAAACTTGAATTTAATTAATTCTTTTTTATCTTTATCGGGATCTTTCCTTTTGTTCAAAAGTTGACTAGAGTTATTCTTGGTACAAAATATTGAATTTCTATCAACACCATTCCTTTTTTTTGAAGTGAAACAAATTAGGATTCTCAACTCTCTACGGCGTCTGGGCGATAAAATATTTTCAGGAACAAGTAAATCAAAACGATTCTTATCAACGTATGTTTGTTCTCGGTATCCTTGATTAGTTTGGTGCTTACTCTTATGAACCAATGAAATACCTAAGATTTGATACATAATAAATTGTCCATCATTTTTTACAGACAGGCGGTCGGGTTCGATAACCAATACTCCCCTTTTGATCAATTCTGTAAGACTTAAATTCTTCTGAATCAGCATTATATCCAAACTAATTTCTCTTCTTTGAATCGAGGATATAGTAATTTTTCTTGGATTTATCAATCGAAGCAGGAGACAATATATTTTTACATTATTGATCATTCTTTGATTCAAAGCATCGCCCCATCTCAATTGAAAAACTAAATAACGTTTTAGGAAGAAATCGAGTTCTGCTTCTGTTTTACTTTTGTATTGTTTTTTCTTTTTACCCGCTTTTATCTTTGGTACTGCATAATCCTCTTCATTATATTTTTCTTGCTTTGTCTTTGTTGGGGGAACGGATCCAAGATTCCCTTGTTTTTGTGCATCTGATCTAAGATCTTCTCGGCCCACAGGGGGTTCTTTTTCTTTTTTATTCTGATTTTTATTCTTTATTTGTTTATTCGGTGGTATAACACATTCCGTCTTTTGCTTTCCGTCGACGTTTTTAGTGTTACTAATAACATTTTCATTTAGATTCAAATTGAAAAGAAGTACTTTGCTTGTTATAACCCACGGTTTCATTTTATATAGATTATAAAGGAGTACAAATTCTGGAAAGAACCAAAATTCCAGACTCGAGATGGGCCGATTTAATATTTCTTCATTCATTCCCATCCAATCCAAAAAAACTTTTTTTGGACTTGGTGAGTTTATTTTGGGATTTTGCGGAAGCGGAAGATAAAAAGGGGCTTTTTTATCAATTTTATCAATTATTTGATAATTGTTAGTACCAATCTTAGTATTTTGATTACTCTTAGTATCGATCTTGACCCAGGATTCAATATCGACCCTTTTTCTAAGATAAAATTTGATGATTTTCCAATCAAAATATTTTCTATCGGTATTCTTTTCCATATATTTAATATCACCCTTTACTAGATAAGGATTGATAGGGATACTACCCAACATATCAAAAAGGTTGTGTTTATATGTGTTAGAATTATAATAAAAATCTTGATTCTTATTTACTTGTACTTGAAAGGGTGATTCATAAATAGATGGGTCCCTCGTTTTTTCAAAATTAATATATTTATATGATAAAAGATTATATCTAGGGTTCTTTTGAAAATTATCTTTTTGATTAAATAATGAATATACTTCAAAATCCTTTTGTTTTTTGTAATGGCCTTTTTCATATGAATTCAATTTGAAATTTGGATTTTGAGCCATATGATGTTGATTAACTCTATTTCTCCATTTTTCTGATATTAATTTAGACCATCTAATTGAGGGTAAATAGTATTGATAATGTCTTTTTAACCAACCCTTCCATCCATCCATCCTATAACTCGGAAGTTTCTTAAGACTTAATTCATTCTGAATTATTCCTTGTTTTTCATTTTCAAACGAATGCTTTATTTCAGTTTTAAGAAAAAAAGAGGTTCCGAGGTAATGAAAAATAGATCTTAATTTATACAAGTTACTAACTTGAGTTTGTGATAGTTTGTAAAATACATATGCTTGTGACAAGTAGGATAAATCACAAAAAATATGTGAATTTTTCTTATTGTTAATAGTATCAATTGATTTTTTTATAGTCGAAATAAAATAAATTGTATTTTTATTTTTTTTATTAATTTTTTCTTGATTTGCTTTATTAATGGATTTATCCATAATTTTTTTTATTGAATCAATAAAAAGTTGTGTATTGAGTCTGGGAATATTAATGATAAATAAAAATATATCTATATATATTCTTTCAACGAAAATTTTTATAAAAGAATCGAATTTAGAGATTAATCGAGCATTTCTTTTTTTTAATATTTGCCAAATGTTTTTTGGCAATTCTAATCTTTTAGTATTATAATTTCTTTTATTAGGACTTATATATATTCTTGGCGTTGGGATTATTTTTTTTTTCTCTTTTATAATTCTTTCTATTTGATTTCTGATTGTACTTGTTCTATGATTCATATCCTTCTTTTTTTTTTCTGTCAGTGAAGAATTTGTCCAATTTGGAGAGTTAATTTTACTAAAGGATTCATAAATTATTTGATTGCTGATTATCGAATCTTTTTCATTTTTAGTTTGATTCGATTCATATACTTCTCTGAATCTAAATAATATAATTGGATTTAATTTATAAAGTTGTTTTATTAGTATTTTAAAAAATAAAAAACTTTCGATAATCCATTTTTTTGTTTCTTTTGAAACTCTTAGAAATAATTTTGTTTTTCCCTTTAAAACTTTTAGAGCTAGAAAATATGACCTTTTGAATTTTATAATTTTTGTTTCCAGCTCTTTAACAATGGGTTCAAAAAAAGAAGATTGTTTTCTGGGAGAACCAAACGGAAGTTCAGTTTCCATTCCCCAAACTGTTAAAAAACAAAAATCATCTTTTTGTTTTTTCTTTTTCATTAAATCTCTATGAGAGGGCCGTGGTTTCGATCTATACCAAGGTTTCAGACAGAAAGGAAATAGGATTTT